TCTTCGTTGAAAAAGATAAATCTATTGGTTACATTTCGCGTACTGGCCCATCTGGGGTGACCCACTTCTACTTACGCTGATTCCAAAGCAGCTCACATTCCGGCTGCAGAGTCAACCCCTCCTTCGGTCGGTTCATGAGCTGCCAAAAGCGAACTCTACGCTCGGTAGGTACCTACAGTTGCTTCGCTCCCCAACTCGTTTAATTCAACTGATGCCATGGGTCATTCCCTTGTTTACGAAACTGGGTTATGAAAAGCATTGAGAAAGAGGAGTGGAACAACTACCTTCCCAGTCTATCGGGACTCTACCTATTCTCCCTTAAACCCCTTCCTTCTAGGCATAAACTTATATATAAATAGAAAGAAAAACTCACGAAGAAAGCACCGGTAAGGTTGTACCTAAGCCTAAGGGCTGGCCTTTACTGGATCTAATACCCTCTTCGAGCTACCGGATGCACCATTCTTCGGCCTATTACGAACAGTTTCGATGTACCAGATCGTCTTGTCTTTCATCAATCTTCGGAAGTAGTTTGATGCGGGGATTCCCTTATGTAGTGGGCATCGCCCTATACTTAGCGAAAGAACTTTCTTTCGCCCTTCCTTGATCAATCACTTTCAAGCTCTTACTTCTTGCTCTTTCACGATATAGAGATGTCTCCAATGAGAATGAAATATTTTTTTTCCAGTGATGGATTCCCTGTCCAGCCCATCTCCTGCCCAATATGCATCGGAGTCTCCTGTCATCTGAAGGGAACTGGAAGATGGGAAAAGAAGACCTTTTCAAGGTAAACCCTTAAGATATCTGAGGATTCTGTATGCAACATCTATATGTATCGTTCTTGCTTTCTGCATGAATTGACTCACGACTCCAACAACATAGGCTATGTCGGCTCGATCATCTTTATATTGGCAGGAGGAGGTAAAGCATGAGTGGGTAGGGGGATTGGTAGTGACATTGGGACGTTGTGCCCTTGGTGGCTCAATTTATCCCTGAATTAAAAAGATCTTGGATGTCATGTTTCAGCCTTAATTAAGCATCGGTCAGTATTTTGGCCATTAAAGGTACTTGCAGTAGGCATGGGCTTTGTACCTAAGAGGAAGAGGATCTGGTGACGGAGATGGGAAGAGGGAGAGCACAACCGATTCTGTGGCACAAGATGGGCTGGTATTGCAAAGGGAGAAAGGATCCTTCCTCCTGGGGTATGCGATTTCGGCCGCCATCCACACTATATAATGGTGGGACAAAGCGAAGAGTGTCCAGGAACCGTAGTATCCTAAAGCTTGACCAGCAAGGAATGAATTTTATTTACATTCCAGGCGAAGGCGGCAATCTCGTGCTTTAAGTCCCCAAATATATTAGGGGAATAGAGCTCTCCTTCATCTTTTTGGAGAATCACTGTCCGAGGGGAACCTTTTGGTCCCTTCTCACTTAAGGCACGATCTGTCATAGGTGTACTCTTCCAGGTAGGTTCCCAGGTCATCCCTTTCCTTAACGGAATAGAGGAGATCCATGGAGGGTACTTCCTCTGTAACTTGGAGAACATAGTTTTAATGTCTCCAAGAACAGTTCTAAGTTGGTCAATGTCAGTGATTGGAGTGACAATACTACTAAATGTAGCTCTCGTCACCTTAGGAGCTAATTGGATTAGCTTACAAATTCCAAACCACGACATATATAGTTTGACCAATCTATCAGCGTATTCATCTCTTTGTGCAATCTTCCAACGTAAGCGCTTAGGGATGATACGAGGAAGTCCTGATCGAGTCAGACTTACTGGGACGGAAAGGGCTTCATGTTTCACATAATACCTCTGTAAAGCTACCCTGCACTGCTTAAGATAAAGTGGAGTAAAAAGTAGTCCAGATTTCCGTCTCAGTTGATACACTCTAGGCACGAAATCGGCCGAAGCAAGGCCGTGAAAGTGAAGCGGTGGCGATTAATGGGACTCGATGAAGAAGCCCCCTTAATCGTCCAGTGTGTTCAAACACACTGCGCCAAGGAAAAGGTGGCACCCTCTCTACCGAGAGCCGTGCTTCAGACTGACACTCACTGTCATCTGGCATACATACACACCTATGTGCTCAGACAACCAGTGATCTAGAGGCAGGAATTACCTCCAATCACCTAGGGGAATGAGACCCCTAGATGGTGCCAGTCGCTGTCTTTTAATCACTGAGAAAAACTCCCGATATCCGTATTATTATAGCTCCCTTCATTTCATTCATTATTAGGAGCCTGCTCCTTTTCCCATTACTCCAAGCGCATTGTTCATTATCGAGGGACTTTTAAACATCCAGGGTACTCCCTGCTTGCTCTGTTTTCATTCGGAACCCAGCTTCACCACTCTATGTTAACAAAATTGTCCGGTTCTATTACTTTAGAAATTTTTTGGTGATCTGGATGCGGTGTGTGAATGGCACACGGAAGATCGGTGATGTACTGAAGAGCCGTTCTATGTATGGAGGATTTCAATTTCAGGCAATGACTTGGGAACAGAGATTTTATATTTTTAAATATTTTGGCCTGCATTGCATCTTGATTAATCAAATAATTGTCTGATGAAAGAGTTTTGCTATCTTACATACCATATGGCCTTATCGTGGTGGATGTCTTGTGGGAAGGGTACTTGATCGCAATTTCCGCGTTATTGGACTTAATGCTTTCTGAGTTGTAGATGGTTCGATATTCACAGTATGACTAGAGATTCTCCATAGAATACTAATTTCCGCTTTATTATTGTATTTTTTTTACGGAAAATCGGCCGGACTTTACGCCGAAAATTCTTAGATCGTTGTATTCTTTTTGAAAAAAGTTAAATAACATAATGAAATATGATAACCTTCTTGCCTTCGGAATGAGAGAAATTGGGTAAGAAGGAGAAGGGCTGCTATTGCTATATGAAATGAATTGGTTCTAAAAATTTCTTGCGAAAACTTCGAGATTGAGTTGGTGTTCCGTTCAATGTGACTTAAAATCATGCAAAGCATGAACATTCCTGGTTGCAATCAGAAAGAAAATAAGCAATCGGAAGATCAGATTAATTAATAGAATAGGAATCGGAGCTGCTATATAATCAGCATCTTACTCTTTAACGGCAAGCTCAGCAACGAGAAGTTTTCCTCTGCTGGAAAGCTGTCCTTCACGGAGATGGGAGCTTACTCCGCTCTTGCTGGTTTAGTAAGCTAAGCATTTCCATCCTTTATGATTATGAAAAAGGAATGGATTCCGCTTTTAAGTCTGAAGTTCCGTCTACAGAAGGTCTAATTCTGCCCCTGTGAAGACTCGCTCCATTTCAAAGGTTAGGCGCAATAGCCACTCGGCAAGAAGGAGATGAGCCATATGTGGACCAGATGGAGGGAATCTTTCCGGATAGGAGTGATGCTTTTTGGAAATGAGAATTAGCAATCATTCGACAGTTGGGATTAGGATGCCGCTTTCACTAGTAGAAGATATCCACGCAAGGAAAGAAAGGCTACTACATAAAGGAGTATCTAGGGCTTCGCCCTTTGAATCTTTCTTATTGTCTTTCCCTTTCATCTTGATATCAACTATGACATTAACAAAGCATCGAGCGGGCAAGCTTTCACATATTATGATGAAAGAGACTATCGGAGAAGGTCCCACTCTGCTTGCGTCCGCTAGCTGACGACGAAGAAAAACATGCTCCTGTTCCGCGGTTGGCCGACGGGAACCTTCAGGATGGTTAGCCACACCTACAACGGAGATTTTTTCCCCGGGAGCTTTGATCTTACCCTTCAACAAGTTCTATTTTTATCAGAGCTCTTTCTTTCTTTATTCTCCTACTTTTTCTATGCTAATAGACTTGCTTACCGTAACCGGCTTAAGCCGAATCTTCTCATACGGGCAATTCTCTGCATGTTGACTTCACTCCGATTACGCGACCAGAAAGACCGGTAATTCCTGATTACTTTTCTTTATTGCCATTGCCTGCTTTACTGCTTTGAGGAAGAACCACTGCTACTACTTGAGAATCCGCTCTTGGGCTTGCCTCTTTGAAGGACATCTTTCATCAACTGCTATTGAATTCAAATCCGCTGTGAGGGATGTTGCTTATTGACCTAAGATGTCCATCATCGAATACGACGCTGGTGCTATCCTATAATAGAAGAAATGCCGCATCCGCTTGCAACGAATAGGCTCTTTGGCTCTTTTCCACGTTGGATCAAAGGCAGCGCATAGTCCGTATGTCATCCCGCTTCCAAAGCCCAAGAAAGATCTCAGGAGTAGCGGGCGTGGATCTTCTATTTATATACGATATTACCAATACAGCCTACCGCATTCAAAAGAGTCAAAGCTCAAAGGCGCATCATTGGCATTGGTCGGGCCAGTTCCCGAAACCTAAGCAAGGAAGCAGAAGCTATCAGAAAAGAGGGGTATTCTCTTAAAGCAGGACGCGGAACAGCTAGAGAAAATGCAGATGCAAGGCAAGATATGCTTAAACAGAATAAGAATAATCCGATCTTTCAACCGCACTTCATGGCAAAGCGGTCTTCTTTCAAAGAATCTCCGTCCCTAGTCCAAGAGAGCCCGGGCTTTTATCACCATTTTCTTCTGCTTTTCTAAGCACGCATCGTTCACGCCTTGGACTGATCAGCTGCTCTTCTCTTGCTTTCTTTCTCCGGGGGAATTTCTTCGTTGATTTCGGTAGTGCAGTTGCTCCCGTGCTTGATGGTGCACGATCGATAGAATTCGGTCTTCCGTTAGTTGTTGGACCTACTTCCTTCCTCTACTTCTCATACGAGATCTTTCCCAACCTCTACACAGCCCTTTACCTTTTTCAAGGGTCATAGCCCATTTCCGTCATCAAGTGAATGACTTTAGAATCATGCAGCAAGGCGGGGAGTGGAAAACCTTCATTCTTGTCGCGGAAGATCGAACTTTCGTAGAGTCGAACGTAAAGGAGGACAGGACGTCTAGTGGCAGGGCGTCTCCTCTTCCCTCTTCTCTCCGCCTTAGTGGCATCAACTGGTATGACCACGTTTGGAGAGTTAGACATGGGAGCTCCTCGAGAGAGATGAAAGATGGGATCACTTTCCCGACCTTACTCACTAGGGATGTAGCGATAGGTCTTCTTCATGGTCGGCCTGGGACCTCCTTCAATATTCTTATTGAATCTCTCCGAGAAAGCCATTTGATCTGTAGGTGTAGGAAGAGGCTTTCGAAACTCCGCTCCAAATTCGATTTTGAATCTGCATAAAAAAATGCTTCTGTCGTCGTACACGCTTAGCAAGTAAGGTCTTTTCTTCAGATGGGCGCCATGACATTGTATTTGATCCTATCAGGGGAAGCTGTTTGGTTAGGTGGAGATGGGGATGCCCCCACGGAAGGTGCTGGAGGCTGTACGTCAGGTAATTGCCGACCTTTGAGTTATTTTTTTAACATAAACTGCTTCCTCCGGGAAGTGGAGTGGACCATCATCTTCGTCGAATACATCGATCGTGAGGGAAGAATAAGTCTCCATCTTGGATGGCAACTCGGCCCTTTCTTTATAGTCTTCAAGAGTTCGCCGTCTATGCTTCCTTTATCAGACTTTTTTCTTTTGTTTTGCGCTTCAGGACAAAGCAATCTTGGATCTTATGTCCCAAAACCTTGTGGTAAGGGCAATATTGTGGATCCCCTACCCGTAAATGCTATCAGTTTGCTTATCAAAGTCAGAAAAAGAGCTTTTAGTTGGGAAGGAAAAATTCTTCCTTCCCCCCTCCCAACCCGATAATAAGTTTTCCTCCTTGCACGAATTGAAAGGGAGACTCTTTGCTCTAAAAACTACTTTTGGTTGTTGGCTTCCTGAGCAGCTGGTAAAAAGAAAGATATGTCAACAAGCTCTCCTCTCCTGTTTGTTGTGTCTAAATAATTGATTTTGGAATCAGTCCCCGTTTTTTTCTCAGTCTTTATACTCATCCTTCAGCCGTTGATAGCGACAGCACGATATAGACTGGTATTGGTCAGTCCACTTCATATCGTCTGAGGATTGTCTTGCGCCTAAGCTAGCTGTCTTTTAAGCTTTATGGAAATCCTTCGATCAACCTTCCCTTTCGGCCTGAACAGGCTAGGAATATGCTGCTCACAACTTTGCTCGTGTCCACTATACAATACATAAGGCAAGGCCAGTTGTCAAGTCAGTGACCCCCTTGAAAGCCAGCTCTTCGACCATGCTATGACTAGGGAAATATCCTTACCTTTAGTACCATACCCCCTTAGCCTTTCGCTTTCTGCCCTAGGTTGTGAAACCAACAGGGTTTGCGTTATTTCATAGGGGTTTTCAGGTGAAGCAGGTAACATATGGAAGATACAGCGCGTGGATCTGTTCAAAAGAAGTCCTAAGAGATTCACTTAGCATAGTATGCCTCGACCGGAAGACATCTTTCCCACAGTGCAGTGATTAAAGAGAAGGTGATCTCTAATCGCAGCCGCTGGCTGCTTTTGCTGTCCCCCTTGTTATACCTAAAATATAAGCGGAAATAGGGCTTGAGGATGACTTCCCTCATCGACCATCGACAGGCGACTTTTTCTCAATCCTTAACACCCCAAGATTACCGAAGTACCAGAGTGTGACATAAGCTTACATTATTCGTCTTATCTGAAGCTTGAGCAGGAAACGAAGGTAATACCAGGAAATAGTCAAGGAAAGTAGCTAAGGTAAGATCCCACTCTTATAGCCGAGGGTAAATCCTGTAGCTTCTGCTAGCCGAAGTTGCTCTTAGCCAGTGTTGTTCCCAGCATCGATGAACCCGCCCACGATCCGGTAGCACTCCGAATATCTACCCTTCCTCGCTTCGAAGTCCCGATTAGAGAGGAGGGATAAAGTAGCTAGAGTACGGTTTCTGCTTTCCGCCCAGCCGGTAGCCTAACTAACTAAGCAACCCTTCCTTCCTTTGAAGGAGCAGCTAAGAAAGTAGCTCTTAGAACGAGGGATAACTCTCAGGAGTGGCAAGATAAATAAGGAAGTTTCCCTGGTGAAAGCAAAAACCCTTGCTTCGCTCCTCACCACTCTTTACTCTTTTCTTTCCCGCCTAACTGAGAAATCCCTTCCTTCGCGCCTGTACTCCAACTCGGTAGCTCATTCCGGATAAGCGAGTGAATGGCTTTCAAGCCAGGGAAATAAGGAAGGAAAGAAAGCCCCTCGATTAGCAAATAGCTCCCCGTTCTATCCAATAGACTCTTTGCTAAAGTTCAAAGGCCAGTTTGAAGAAGGTCCGTGAGAAGTAAGTGAAACTGCCGTTCCAAAGCTTTTTAAGGTGTGACGCGGGCTGGGCAATCAACCGGAGAACCAAGGAATTGAATTGAACTGAAAGCATAGGCTTCAGCCGAAGCTGCAACCAACGAGACGACGGAGCGTAGAAGTGTTTGGTCTTACATGAAGTTCCTTATCAGAATCAGAAGACTGAATTAAGATTGACATATACTCCCTCAGGTGACACGGATTCAGCTAGTGCAATACATAAGATGATGGATGCTATAAAAGTAGAAAGGGCGAGTGCCCGTGCTCTACTGTTATATATCCCGAGAGGATCGAAAGAAGTATGCTCATCAAAAATCTCTCTAACGGCATTATTCAATGGCTCACCGCAAGGGCATGGACTTACAACAGAGGGGTGGACACTACATATGTGATCAATATACGTTTCGCGAACTACTCGAAGTAGAAAACTATGATCAGGCGAGTACAAGGATATAGGCATAAACAGCATGGGGTCGGGCGCAATAGCCCACCAAACCGAAAACCCGATCATACCACACAAACATAAAATAAATCGCATGTCCCGCATATAGGAATATCGGATAGCCTCCCTCAAACCGAAAGATTTGATACGAGAAGAAGTTTCACGTAAAATACATCCCAAACCCTGATTTATATCAAGATAGCAGAGCAAGCGAGTTCTCTGCCCTTCTACTAAAAGGGAGGTAAGCTTCTCACGAAAAATAAGGGGAATCCAATTCCCAAACTTGTAGATAGCTAACCAACCATTATTATCAATAACAAGAGCCTTGTTTCCGCTTGATAACGTCATTTGTACCGCATCTTTCATGCGTTCAGCATTATGATGAGGCAGTCTGTTCCTAAATGGGGAAAGCAGCTTATTCCCAGGAACGCGGACTTGAACTCGTAACCAGGCTGGTGGAATCTGACCATTATCATCAACACGACTAGGGAATCCATTAGCAAAAGGCTGTTTCCTTACATAAGGTATACCATTAGTTAGGTGAGAAAACAATGTTAACATAAGATTTTATTTATTCTTTCTTGTTTGATTGTGGGTATTCTACCACTTCAAGAGAACCATCACAGCGAACACTAATCATCTCTCCATGCCAAGAAGTAATGGGAGTAGTGGAGCCACGCTCAATACATTGGATTTCTCCTGTCAAAGACAGTCTATCTAATAATTTATATATTTTTTTTTCAAAGAGCAATGAGTCCTTATGAGTAGACGGCGACACATAAACCTCATACATATATCGATTATAAGTTATACCTGGAAACATTATATTAAACTCACGATCAAGTTCGGTCAAAGCGAAATTGAGTAAAAAAGGCGGAAAACTAATTTTCAATTCATCAGTTATATTATTACCATATATATCGATTATAGGCATAAATATATATTTTGACAATAAGTCAAAAATGTATGGTTCATTAACCAGAGGATGAAGCCTTTTCAAAAGATTCTTCTTTGAGACAATCATTATTGATGATGATAAATCAACTTTATAGAGTCTATCAACAAGACTACTTCTAGAAACTAAAGATTCAAAAAAAGTACTATGATCAATACTAAAACCTGGACAGAAAGACCAATTGAAGCTTCACTCTTACCTGGGATTGGCTTTGGGCTTTTCCTGCGCTTCTGATTATGGAGCTGCACCTAGTTCCGGGTCAACGAACGAAACAACTGCCTCTCCCTCTCCCGTCCATCTAAAAGCTGAAGCTTTCGGTAAGCCTATCAACTTTCAGTGCCATTTATATGTATAGTCTTATCCTAAGGGAAGGATATCTAGATCTAGTCCCATAATGGCATTCAAAACAGTCCCAGAAGTGGGAATAGCTGTAGCCGTCTCAGTAGTCTCATTGGATGGGTAGTCTTTCAAGAGAGCTAGGGAACGAGACTGAGGCACGAAAGCGGCTGGAATAAAGGAGTCTCTCATCTCACTCCAGCCAGTCTAAGAGGAAGAGATTCTAAACCAGAAGAACCGGGGGTCTCGCTAACCTTCCCCTCCCCTAACCTGTTGTCTCGCACACCAAGGCAAAAAGAGATTCAACAGTCGGCTGGGGAACCGGCATCTAAGCATACCCATACTCAGGATAAGGAAGGGTAAGGCATCTAAGACTAAGGCAGGTAGACCCATACTCAGGCAAGAAAGAAACTCTCTTACAGAAAAGGCAAGGCAGGAAGAAGAGGAAGAGACTATCATACAGAAAGGGCAAGGTAAGCAGAAAGGCAAGATAAAGATATTCACTCGCCTGAAATGGCATTATTAATCTAACTAACTCATGGCTGATGGCTTTCGGAGAGTCACACTCAATCAATATGAATGCTCCCACTCCGTGCCTTAGGCTGGTCAAGCCCAGAGGCATAAACCAGGAAACTCGTACCGGAGATACCCCCGAATAGGTTTGTCCTAGAACACGGTAGTATACCTACCATATTCCGATTCCTTTTTCCAACTTCGTCGAATAACCTCCACATTAACCCAAAACGAGTTAATAGGGGGTCTTCAGTTCTCGCTTTCCAGTGATGCTGAACGACAGGAGCGGAAAGGAACCTCTCAAAGGGTAAGGCCAGGTTGAAGGCGTTGGTATAATACCATTGAACGGAGTTCAACCACTGCTTCATCCATGCCCTTACCAAACCAAGGTATACTCAGAAAAGTGAGCAGAAGCCACATCTTGATAGAGTGACTCTGGCATCACTACGAGATCCTTGGGATTATAAGCTCTTTAAAGAATATCGGTCAGATATCCTTTAAGATAAGGGTCAAGGGGAAGACCGCGGCCTACTCACAATTCAAAAGGTAATCTGAGTTTGGTCCCACACAGCCCTCAACCGTTGGTATCGGGCGGATAACGGGTGGTTAAGTCTTGATAAGACTTTAAAGCACCGTAAATCCTAGCGAGTATGGCAAATCAACGAACACTATAAGTGTTAGCGACTGCCATAGCTCCTGCTATGTGATGGGAGTTTAAGAGGTTTTGGAATGAGACTGGAGATAAATCAACAGTCAAAGCCCTAACCCTCAACTTCTTAGCAAACTCGGCACACCCGATCTCAGAGACCAAAGACTTAGGTAATGAAACCTGTACCTTTAAAGTATCAAGAGCATCGCGGTATACCTTGGCCACCTTGGAGTCTGCAATACAGATGTCATCGCCAAGGATGGCATACCTAGTGAAGCGCTTACCTGGGTACACTTGCTCAGCACACCACCATACCAAATAGTAATGGGAAAGTGTGAAGAGCGGCCAAGAAGCGTAGTAACCTAGAGGTTGCCCTGTTCTAAAGAAAGCAGGGAAATACCTCCCTTCCAGTGCAAGGCGTTTGGGAGAAATCCACTTCATGAAGGGTACATCAAACGGTACCAATCTATATAAGAAGCGGATGTAGTCTGAAACAAAGGGACAAAAGAGGGTGAAGACTCTACATAGTTGATACCAAAGCGGCCACCGATAGGTGGCAGACTTTAGATCATACGAGTATACCTTCATTGAACACCTCAAGCGATCCAAAGGACAGACCTGGTCAAAGGTCCCATCCATAGGGTTAAGACTTTCATGAGAAAATCATGAAGAGCTCTAAGGTTCCTTTGAAAAAGAAAAAATTCCCAATTGCAAACACTCTCCTTTTACCAGCTCCAGAGTCTGTCGTGTAGGCGAGCCTACCAGGGGATTCCTCCTCAGAGAAGGAAACTAGGATCTTCGTTGAGGTGGGCCCTTGAACTTGAGGAGGCTATTGGCAATCGCTAACTATCTTAATCAGAGCTTATTAAGACCCCTGATTAACTGCTTGATGCCTTTTTGGTTGGAAGCCTAATGTATGCAATGACGTGCACTCGCCCGGACATCGCTTATGCCGTAAGTGTGACTAGTACATTGACTAGTAACCCCGGTTTTGGGCATTGGAATGCATGGCTAAGGATAATGTTTTCTCTCGCGCATTGATCTTGATCTGGTGTATGGAAGATCAAGTCTTCTACTAAAAGGATATAGGGATGCGGATTAGGGAAGAGATTTGGATGAAAGCAAATCCACTGTCGGGTGGATCTTCATGTATGGAGGAGCTAACTTGGATAGTGGCTTGAGAACAACCTTCTCTCTCATCCATTTTGAGCTCAATAAACAGCATCAGTTCTTCTTCTTACTTATTGCGTTCGTGCCCCATTATTCCTATGGGTCCCTTCACTCTCTTTCAGCCAATAGCATTGGTGGGTATAAGGAGAAGGAGTGTAATCAGTATTGCATTAGGTTTATGTAGACTGATAGCTTAGTAAACTAGCCCAATATATATTTAAACATGTAACTAGTTAAAGAAGAGAAGAGCTAGCACGAATCGTCTTTGCAGCGCTGAATGAATGTCGTACTTCAAACAGAAGTACGTACTCTTATTATATAGATGTTGGCTAAGGACTGTGTTGATTGAAAGATCCAGGAAGGACAAGGAGCGAGAGGTACGAAGGTCACTCGACCAGGGGATAAAGTCGCTCGACATAGAGTTGCATCGGATCCTGATCCCGAGTCTGTTGAGGTTCTTTTGTCAGTCCTCCCTTGATAAAGGACACGAAAGGCTTCTGCCTCGACAGGAAGAGTCAGACTTTCCCCTCTGTGAAAGGAGGTGAAGGGAGTGAAGAGAGTCGAAAGAGATGTGATGTAATCTCGTAAGAAAGAAGTTAATTGAGGAAAGAAGCTACGTCAATCACAATCAATTCAGCTTTCTGCCCTTTCTTCTTCTACGGTTTCGGCTTATTCGGTTGAGGTTGGTTATCCCTTTGGATCACATCCGAGGATTAACGATTGGGAGCATCCCCGGGCAAGAGTTCAACTCACAGTTCCGAGCTTCACTCCTTCTGAGAATGCTTTCTTTCCCTCCAACACTTATTACGGGATCGCATCCTTCATTTGATTGAAACTCCGAGATATCAGCTCATTCCTGGCTTGATAGTCGTGAAAGTAAATACTGACTCCTTTCCGGCTTAGTCGATCCAGGATATGCCTTCTACTCTAGAGAACTTTTGCTTTTCAACGAGAGGTATGAAGTGACTCGACTGAAAGGAGAGGAATCGCATCCCTTTATCCCTTTCCTAACGTAAAGCTGTTTTCAACTCCGACCCTCTAAAAGAATGGGGTACCCGAACCGAGCTCCTCAGCGGCACCTGCAACTCGAAGAAATCCTGCTCTTGATAACGATCCTCCATTAAAGAAGTGTTAGGAATGCGTTGCCCTGGTATCGGTGTCCTTAGGCTGGGGGAAGAATCTTTCCTTGTCTTTTCTCTCTTCTAGTTCGCCACTAAAATTGCGTATGTAAGGCCTCTCTTCCTAACAGCGCATCAGCGACATCAACGATTACAGTGTTAACGGCGCATGTGCGACTGCTACTGAGGCTGATATGCGACATCCCTAACTAGAGGAAGGGATACCAGAGATGGGATCGAGCCCACACTCGGTTCAAGGCTTTAAAGAATGAATACCTGAGTGAATGGGAATCCGATAGTTCTACCAGCCTGGGAGGAGGAGTCAGAGGAAATAAAGCTGATATAAACAGCTCCATATTAGCGAATTGCCTCTTTTGCCCGTTGAGTGCTGTGAGGAGTTTGCTCCATCTCCGATACTTATCGTCGAGCTACTCCCTGTCTATCTAGTGGGGACTGCTTGCCCTACCCTAATCGAATTTTCGAACTCATCTATCGGTCGGAACAGGTCTCGCTAATCACTGAGAGACGATGTTCATTTGATGTTGATTCTTTTTCTGGCTTACCCAACAGCCGCTCTGATGACTTTCTTTCCTCGTCACGGAAATCAAGCTTTCGGTCAAGCGGGTTCAACTCGTTGCCGAAGTCCTTCCTCTCCCACAACCAACCATACCTTCTTTTCGGTGGCCTATTCCTTTTGTGCCTAATGTTGGGGTTCTCGGTTTGGTGGTGCATCGCACCTGAACAACTACTACTAAAGCCTGCTACACTGGGGGCACTAGACCCAAAAGAACTGTTTAGGATCGCAACGGACACCCGCTTTCAAGCCATACAGTCTGTCTTTCGCCCTTGCTTACTTTTTAGAGGCAAGTAGGGACGTTCATTGCTTTTTGCCTTTAGGCCCTTATCCCGATGTGAATTGGCCCCTTGCCTGTGATGAAGAGGACATATTCGAATGCGATACCGAATCATCAAGCTTTGTCTCCCGCGGTTGGAAACAATCTCTATCGTAGGATGTCCTTCCCAGGGTAGTCAAGGGAATAGTCCAAAAGTCCAGTTCTTTTCTCTTCATGCTATTGGCTTCTGTCGTGTCTTTCGGCGAGGATACAACTGGTTCAACTACAAAAGAAGCCCTTTCCTTTATAATTATTGGACATTATCTCACTGTTAGCAAATGGAAAGCAGAGTTTAGACCATCCACGGCATCAATCAACCTAGGTCTTTCGTCATAGAAAGGGGGGATGGAGCCCTCTTACCCGCTCTCCTCCTCCACTTAATGATATTCACCCAAAGCCTGCAAACTTTTCACCTTTCACCCGTGAGCTTAACGATCCTGCTGAGATTTGCTCATCCTAGAGCTGTAAGCGCTAGTCTTCTATACCTTTCCCTGTAAGCTCGGGCTGGGATACGTGCACACTTCGCTTTCAGCTCACCTGGAATGGAATGCTTCGACCCTCTCGTCCGTGAGTGCATGATGGAATTCAGTAAAAGCATTCTGGGTTAGAGTCAATCGAGCAATGAGCGAAAAAGGACACAGACACAGGAATAAATACGGTATAACCGGCTATGTGCCAATCTTTCTTCTTCTAAATGAAATGACCAGTTTGCCACTAGTCTTGGTTCGATCCGAAGGGGAAATTCCACTTCGTCAGATGAGATTTCTTACCTTTACTTATGCCATTAGTTGGAGCAGCTATCAAGCGTTCGTTCTTACCCTCAGTGTACCGACCCTCAAGCGGGATGTCGATGAAGACTAGATCTGAGTGATCCATCTCACTCTATGAGATTTTTAGGTGAGGGTGATGGGAAGTCTACCTTCTTCTGGCTGGACTTATGGAGCGGCGATACACAACTAGCAACCCGTTTCGCCAACCTTTGAAGGAGGTCCGATGACCCAACCCCTTCTACGTTGTGCTGGGCGGTCCCAAAGACTGACTTCGAATGGCAGGTTTCTCAATGCGAGATGGAACTGATAGGATGGGTTGGAACCCCTCAATCCATTTACGCGGGTGTGCACTTCACTCAAAAAAGAAGTGAATCCAGAAGTGACTTCGCTAGGCTAGCCTTGTTAGTGAAGATTTTTCCCCTCTAGCCAGGGGGAGCAGTCCAATCGTTATTCCTTCCTTCAACAAAAGCAGAATGGATACAAACCACCAAAGAACGAAAGTCAGTACCACCACTCCTACTCCAACTAGTAAAGCTAGCGCCTCGAACTAATCACATGCTAACTCCGGACTGATTCAAGGACCAAGACCTACTTTACGACAACAGATGCGGATGAACTAGCTTAGCTGCTCGGAGAAAGGCTTTCCTGGAAGAAAGTGGAAGACTACTTATAAGTAAAGATATGCTCGTCTTCCTTCCCCACCTGGAATAGGACTTTGCAGAGGATGAACTCACAAATCTCCAGGTCTGGGAAAAGCGCTAACCTAACTTGAATATTACTGCTAGCAATCAATCTTGTTGGGTGATTCGCAGGTCTTTTTTTTAGCCTAAATCGAATATTGACTATTGCCATACAGAATGGTCGTAGAGTGATCTTATATTTCTTTCTTTTTCCGATTGCTTCTTTTGCTTTGA